GTCCCGACGGAATAAAATCAATCAAATAAAAGCCAATAACATGAAAAAAAGGATCCAAACTCTTTTTAGAGAGAATGCATTTTTTTTTTAAGAGAAGTGCTGTCGAAGACAGACTATACATAGTGAACGTTGCTAGAATATTCAATCTTTTTTATATCTTAGTAGTAGTATAATACTACTAGGACTTTTTTAGGATACTTGGTTGATTTGTTTTCCACGCAAATTAGATCATTTAAAAAAGTAGTTAACTCCTTCTTCTTTTTTATTTAGCTTCTAATGTTTGTTTGAGTTGGTTTGTTTGTAACCAACGGAAATGAAACGTAAAGAGTATTCAAATACTACTTCAGCAGATGAATCTACAAGGAATGGGGTCTAAGTTATAGAAAAACAAGAAAGAAGGAGAAATAAATAAGAAAAAAAACGAATCCAAAAGAGAAAGGAAGTCGATTGAATTGAATCATGTGAATTGGATCATGAAGCCAATTTTGAATTTGGTATGGCTAAAAAAAAGATCTTCCTGTGTTATACTATTCAATTTTCAACGATGAATTGATTTGATAGCTCAGATATTTTATTCATGATATTGATCTGATTCAATATCATCGAGGTTGAATTCAGCCCATTGAATTTTCGGGGTGAAAATTTGCTCATCTCTATGGGATTAAATCCCGAATTATTGCCTAATAAAAATAAAAGAGATTATGGAAGTCAATATTCTCGCATTTATTGCTACTGCACTCTTCATTCTAGTTCCTACTGCCTTTTTACTTATAATATATGTAAAAACCGTGAGTCAAAGTGATTAAGTTGAATGAAACTTGATTGTTTTTTTGAGGCACCTATTGAAGAAATCAAAAGGATTAATTGGAATTTTGCGTCGTAAGTGGAATGCGAATTAGCGGGATACTCTTATATGAGATCCGATAGTATGGTAGAAAGATGCTTTCTACCATACTAGCTAGCATACTCCCAATTATGCTTATTGGAATGGAAGAAGTTGTATATTATATACTTTATATCTTTATATTTGATGTATACATCAAATATAAAGATATACATCAAAAAAAAAGAAAGGGCTTAAAAAAAAAGTGTGTCTATAAAACAAAAACAATCCATACAGCTTGATTCTTCACGTCAATCAATTAGTAGTGCCTTTAGAGTCCACTTCGCCCCCATACTACGAGGGACAGAGAAAAAGTAAAGACGACCATTAAAGCAGCCCAAGCAAGACTTACTATATCCATGTAAATTATGTCTCCTGTCTCTATGAAGGATATTTCACTAGGGTTCACTAATAATAGTGGGATCAATGGCGCATAGTCAAAAAAAAGGGGGATTCTGACCTAACGCCGTTGATGAAAGGCTCCATCAAATCCGCTTCCAACAAGTGATACTCTTTTTCGAGTGGAATCGTAAGCGTAAGGGGGTAAGCATAAAAAAATACGCAGTCACACGTTTGGAAATATCAGGGGGAATCCGCGGAATCTTAAGATAAGATGTAGAAAAGCTATTCTTTCTTTTCTTGTCTTTTATTTTATCTATTTTAGTTAGGTTAAGTATTAGGTAAAAAATTCGGGAAAAGCACTCAAAATGAATTTAGATTCAGGAGTAGCTAACGATCTACTCCATCCCTCTGTTTCCCGTTTCATCTAATCATTACTGTCTAATATTGAGCTCCGGGATCAACCCGAGGATCACTTCTTCATTCTTGATTTTGGTTTATTGAAAAGAAATTCAATTCATTCTTTCTTTTTGCATTTTTTCTAGGTGTAGTGCATCTTATCTATCAAAAAAAGTCAATTTTCCATCAGGCTATCGAATTGAATTCAAGAACCAGTAATGAAACACCCCATTACGTAGTGGAATGGAATCAGGAAATCCTTATATGAAATTTTTTTTCATTCAACTACTCGAATCTTTCGGGAAATCTTACCCAGAATCCTAAAGGCAAGCATTTCTAGCACTTTCTGTTTCGAAAACGGAACTTCCAGATGTTTAGAATCAAGCAAGTATCCAAAGGTCTTTTGCTTCTGCTGGAGAAAAACGAATCGAGTTATATCAGCCAAATCAAATACAAGATTTTCTCCTTTTTGTTGATCAGGCGACACCCGGATTTGAACTGGGGAAAAAGGATTTGCAGTCCCCCGCCTTACCGCTCGGCCATGTCGCCAAACCAAAATAATACCTTACGAAATAGATGAGAATAGTCTCTTTTTCTTTGGATGGGATGTGGGATTACTTAATTTCTTTCTTTTTGATTTCGCTTGGATTTTTTATTTTGAATCCCATTTTGTTTAATCCCTTGCCCGAAATAAACCCATCGTTTTTTGTCTTGGGTCCATTCCTTTGATTATATGTTTATATGGATAGTATCTCAAAACATAAATATCCAAAAACTTTTCCTTTTGATATTGAAAAAAACTTAATGTGATTGTTCCGTCACCAAAGTCAGAATTCGGGGCAAATTGGAACCATTAACTATGAAATGCAACTTGAAATT